GAACATATAAAAAAAAATCTCCTTCAAAATGCTGTAAGAAATGAAATGTCACAGTATTTTTTTCACGCATGTTCAGTTGATGGAAAACAAATAATATCTTTTACATATCCACCCAGTTTGTCGATTTTTTTGGAAATGATGCAAAGAAAAATGTCTTTGTGTACGACAGAAAAAGTATCCCCGGAAGATCTGTATAATCATTGGGTTTATACCAATGAACAAAAAAGATACAGCTTGAGCAATGAGTTCATAAATCGAATAAAAGCTCTAAACAGGGGATCTCTTACTATGGATGTGCTTGAAAAAAGGACCAGGTTGTACAATGATAAAAATAAACAAGAATGCTTGCCTAGAATGTATGATCCTTTTTTCAACGGACCATATCGTGGAACAATCAAAAAAGTGTATTCACACTCAATGATAGATGACTCAATCACTTCGACAGAGGATTCCATAGGAATGGTTTGGATAAATAAGATTCATGATGTGCTTCCTGCTGATTACCCAAAATTTGAACATAAAATGGATCCAGTTAATGGAGAATCATTATCGCCAGACATTGGTCATTTCTTGCCCTCCATCAGTGAATCAGTTAGGAAATCCGCAACTGGTTTTAGTCTGAATTTGACAGGACTTGCTTTAGTATCCGAACAAAGAAGATTTGATTCAGAAAATCAAACGAAATGTTTGAAATTTCTATTCGATGCAATTACAACTGATCAAACAATTCAAAAGAAATCTATTGGAATAGAAGAAATAGAAGAAATCGGTAAAAAGATTCCTCGATGGTCATACAAATTGACCTCTTCTTCGGAAGAACGGGAGGGGGAAAATGAGGAAGAATCAACAGAGGATCGTGGGATTCGTTCAAGAAAATCCAAACGTGTGGTAATTTATACTGATAAGGATCAGAATCCCAATACTCATACTAGTACCAATACTAATATTGATCAAGGAGAAGAGGTGGCTTTGATACGTTACTCGCAACAATCGGATTTTCGACGGGATATAATCAAAGGATCCATGCGCGCTCAAAGACGTAAAACAGTTACTTGGGAAATGTTTCAAGCAAATGTGCATTCCCCACTTTTTTTGGACAGAATAGACAAAACCTTTACCTTTTTTTCTTTTGATATCTCGGGAACAATAAACCTAACTTTTAGGAATTCGATGGACACAGGCCCAGAATTCAAAACTTCGGATTTTGAGAAGGAAGAGGAAAAAGAAAAGGAGAAAAAAAGGGAAGATAAAAAAGAGGAGAATGAACGGATAGCAATAGCAGAAGCTTGGGATACTATTATATTTGCTCAAGCAATAAGGGGTAGTATGTTAGTAACCCAATCAATTCTTAGAAAATACATCATATTGCCTTCATTGATAATAGCTAAAAACCTCGGCCGTATGTTATTATTTCAATTCCCCGAGTGGTACGAGGATTTAAAGGATTGGAATAGAGAAATGCATGTTAAATGCACCTATAACGGTGTGCAATTATCAGAAACAGAATTTCCGAAAGACTGGTTAACAGACGGTATTCAGATAAAGATCCTATTTCCTTTCTGTCTGAAACCTTGGCACAGATCCAAGCTACGATCCCATCATAGAGATCCAATGAAAAAGAAAGGAAAAAAGGTCAATTTTTGTTTTTTAACAATCTGGGGAATGGAAACCGAACTACCTTTTGGTTCTCCCCGAAAACGACCTTCCTTTTTCGGACCCATTTATAAAGAATTCAAAAAAAAAATGATAAAAGCGAAAAAAAAATGTTTTCTAGTTCTAAGAGTTTTCAAAGAAAAAACAAAATGGTTTCTAAGGGTCTCAAAAGAAAAAACAAGATGGATTATCAAAATAGTTCTATTTATAAAAAGAATAATAAAAGAGTTTTCAAAAGTAAACCCAATTTTATTATTTGGATTGAAGAAAGTATATGAACCGAATGAAAATGGAAAATATTCCATAACCCTAATGAATAATAAGATTGTTCCTGAATCGACCATCCAAATCAGATCCATGGATTGGACAAATTATTCACTGACAGAAAAAAAAATGAAGGATCTGTCTGATAGGACAACCCTAATCAGAAATCAAATGGAAAGGGTCACAAAAGACAAAAGAAAAATATTTCTAACTCCAGATATGAATATTCGTCCTAACAATACAAGTTGTGTTGATAAAAGATCGGAATCGCAGAAACATATTTGGAAGATATCAAAAAGAAGAAGTGAGATATTCATATTCATACGCAAATGGCACTATTTTATGAAATTTTTCAGTGAAAGAATATACATAGATATCTTTCTATGTACCATTAACATTCCCAGAGTCAATGCACAACTTTTCCTTGAATCAACAAAAAAGATTATCAATAAATACATTTACAATGATGAAAAAAATAAAGAAGAGATTGATGAAACAAATCAAAACACAATTCACTTTATTTCGACTATCAAAAAGTCGCTTTCTAATATTAGTAATAAGAAATCAAAGATTTGTTGTGACCTATATTCCTTGTCCCAAGCATCTGTATTTTACAAATTATCACAAATCCAAGTTACTAACAAGTCTCTCTTGAGATCTTTACTTCAGTATCGAGAAGCATATCTTCTTCTTAAGGATAGAATAAGGAATTACTTTGGAACACGAAGAATATTTGATTCCAAATCAAGGCATAAAAAACTTCCGAATTCTGGAATAAATGAATGGAAAAACTGGTTAAGGAGTCATTATCAATACAATTTATCTCAGACTCGATGGTCTAGATTAGTATCGCAAAAGTGGCGAAATAGGGTCAATCAATGTCGTACGATTCAAAATAAAGACTCAAAAAAGAATTCATATGAAAAAGACCAATTCATTCATTACGAGAAACAAAATGATTATGCAGTGAACTTATTGCCGAGTCAAAAAGGAAAATTGAAAAAACACTACAGATATGATCTTTTTTCATATAAATATATTAATTATGGGGATAGGAAAGACTCATATATTTATCGATCCCCATTACAAGTAAATGAGGACCGAAAGATTCCATATAATTACAACAGACCTAAAACCGAATCATTTTATGTACCGGGGGGTCTATCTATTAGTGATTATCTAGGAGAAGAGTATATTACTGATACGGGTAAAAATACGGATAGAAAATATTTGGAGTGGAAAATTTTCAATTTTTGTCTTAGAAAGAATATCGATATTGAGGCCTGGACCGATATGGATACCGGGACCAACATTAATAAAATTACTAAGACTGGGACTAATTATTATCAAATGATTGATAAGAAAGATCTTTTCTATCTCACGATTCATCAAGAAATCAACCCATCCAATCCAAAAAAAAACTTTTTGGATTGGATGGGAATGGATGAAAAAATGGTATATCGTCCCATATCAAACCTGGAATCTTGGTTCTTCTCAGAATTTGTGCCACTTTATGATGCATATAAGATTAAACCATGGGTTATACCAATCAAATTACTTCTTTTCATTTTTAATGAAAATGAAAACATTAGTGAAAATAAAAAAAGGGATCTTCGTATATCATCTAATAAAAAAGAACAGCTTGTCCAAGGAAATCTTGGCTCAGACGCACGAAACCGACAAAAAGATGTTGAAAAGGATTACACAGAATCGGACATTAAAAAACGTGAAAAGAAAAGACAATCCAAGAGTAACAAGGAAGCGGAACTAGAGTTCTTCCTGAAAAGATATTTGCTTTTTCAATTGAGATGGGATGGTCCTTTGAATCAAAGAATGATCAATAATGTTAAGGTATATTGTTTTCTGCTTAGACTGAGAAATCCAAAGGAAATTGCTATATCCTCTATTCAAAGAGGAGAAATGCACCTGGATGTAATGTTGATCCAGAAGGATCTAACTCTTACAGAATTGATAAAAAGGGGACTATTTATTATCGAACCGGCGCGTCTTTCTATAAAATGGGATGGACAATTTATTATGTATCAAACTATAGGTATTTCATTGGTCCATAACAGTAAGTGCCAAACTAATGGAAGATACCGAGAAAAAAGATATGTTGATGAGAATTATTTCGATGGATCCATTGCACAACATAGAAAGATGCTTGTGAATGGAGACGAAAATCATTATGATTTGCTCGTTCCTGAAAATATTCTATCTCCTAGGCGTCGTAGAGAATTTAGAATTCTAATTTGTTTCAATTCCGGAAATAGGAATGTTATGGATAGAAATCCAGTATTTTTCAATGACAACAATGTAAGGAACTGTGGTCCATTTTTGGATGAGGACAAGCATATTGATACAGATATAAATAAATTCATTCAATTCAAATTGTTTCTTTGGCCCAATTATCAATTAGAGGATTTAGCTTGTATGAATCGCTACTGGTTTGATACCAATAATGGCAGTCGTTTCAGTATGTCAAGGATACATATGTATCCACGATTCAGAATTCGTTGATGGTTGGTACATTTCCTATATATCGCGTATCATATCCGGTATATGAAGGTAGACAGATGTACACACACGCTGTGTTACATTCTGATACATGATACCGATTCAATGACGTATCAATTGAATCTAGGAATGAATCGTCAGAATCTTCTTAGATCAAAATCATTTTCTTTTGTGGGTGTAGAAATTTTTTTTTTTTTTTTTTTTCTATCGAATCCTAAATTTTATTTATTAATTTTATTTGATAGAAAAAAAAGTAGTATATGAATAAATCCAGATCCAGATTATTGTGTGTATCAGATCGAAATGACTGGCATTATTATTATTCCTGATCGGTAAAATCCATATCTGTGGAAAAGAAAAAAAAAAAGAGAGAGAGAGAGAAGAATTATTTTTATGGTCAAAAATTCATTTATCTCGGTTATTCCGCAAGAAGAAAAAAACAAAGGGTCTGTTGAATTTCAAGTATTCAGTTTCACCAATAAGATACAGAGACTTACTTCACATTTGGAATTACACAAAAAGGACTATTTATCTCAGATAGGTCTGCGGAAAATTCTAGGAAAACGTCAACGGCTGCTAGCTTATTTGTCAAAGAAAAATAGAGTGCGTTATAAAAAATTAATCGATCAGTTAGATATTCGGGAACCAAAAACTCGTTAATTTGAAGATTGTTTCAATTCTTTGGTTTATTAGATCTTGAATTTTGATGAACCCCATTTCGTTTTCAGCAATTCATAGAATAATGGATCGGGGAAGATATGAATGTACCGGATACAAGAAAAGGCCTCGTGATAGTTAATATGGGTCCTCACCACCCATCAATGCATGGTGTTCTTCGACTTATCGTTACTCTAGACGGTGAAGATGTTATTGACTGCGAACCCGTATTGGGTTATTTACACAGAGGGATGGAAAAAATTGCAGAAAACCGAACAATTATACAATATCTTCCTTATGTAACACGTTGGGATTATTTAGCTACTATGTTCACAGAGGCAATAACGGTAAATGCACCAGAACAATTAGGAAATATTCAAGTACCTAAAAGAGCCAGCTATATCAGAGTTATTATGCTGGAGCTGAGTCGTATCGCTTCTCATTTATTATGGCTTGGGCCTTTTATGGCGGATATCGGTTCACAAACTCCCTTCTTCTATATTTTTAGAGAAAGGGAATTGATATATGACCTATTCGAAGCTGCCACAGGTATGCGAATGATGCATAATTATTTCCGTATCGGGGGAGTCGCTGCTGATCTACCTCATGGCTGGATAGATAAATGTTTGGATTTCTGCGATTATTCTTTAACAGGAGTTGTTGAATATCAAAAGCTTATTACGCGAAATCCCATTTTTTTGGAACGAGTTGAAGGGGTGGGCATTATTGGTGGGGAGGAAGCAATAAATTGGGGTTTATCAGGACCAATGCTACGAGCTTCCGGAATCCAATGGGATCTTCGTAAAGTTGATCATTATGAGTGTTACGATGAATTCGATTGGGAAGTCCAGTGGCAAAAAGAAGGAGACTCATTAGCTCGTTATTTAGTACGAATCAATGAAATGACGGAATCCATAAAAATTATTCAACAGGCTCTGGAAGGAATTCCGGGAGGTCCCTATGAGAATTTAGAAGTTCGACGCTTTGATAGAGCAAGGGATTCCGAATGGAATGGTTTTGAATATCGATTCATTAGTAAAAAGCCTTCTCCCGCTTTTGAATTGTCGAAACAAGAACTTTATGTGAGAGTAGAAGCCCCAAAGGGAGAATTGGGAATTTTTATGATAGGAGATAATAGTGTTTTTCCCTGGAGATGGAAAATTCGTCCACCGGGTTTCATCAATTTGCAAATTCTTCCTCAGCTAGTTAAAAGAATGAAATTGGCTGATATCATGACGATACTAGGTAGTATAGATATCATTATGGGAGAAGTTGATCGTTGAAATGATAATTGATACGACAGAAGTACAAGCTATCAATTCTTTTTCCAGATCGGAATCCTTAAAAGAGGTCTATGACCTCTTATGGCTGCTTGTCCCTATTTTTATTCCTATATCGGGAATCACAATAGGTGTACTCGTGATTGTGTGGTTAGAAAGAGAAATATCTGCAGGGATACAACAACGTATCGGACCTGAATATGCCGGTCCTTTGGGAATTCTTCAAGCTCTAGCAGATGGGACCAAACTACTTTTGAAAGAAGATCTTCTCCCCTCTAGAGGAGATATTCGTTTATTCAGTATCGGGCCATCTATAGCGGTCATATCCATTCTACTAAGTTATTCAGTAACTCCTTTTGGCTATCGCCTTGTTCTAGCCGATCTCAGTATAGGCGTTTTTTTATGGATCGCTATTTCCAGTATTGCTCCTATTGGACTTCTTATGTCAGGATATGGATCGAATAATAAATATTCCTTTTCAGGTGGTCTACGAGCTGCTGCTCAATCTATTAGTTATGAAATACCATTAACTTCGTGTGTGTTATCAATATCTCTACGTGTGATTCGTTGGAACATGAGCCTTTACCTCTTTCCTAGAAATAAAGGAAAGGGGTTGAATGTATTGAATAGATATCTTTTTTTTTTTATTCATCATTCGGGTCGATGAGTTAAATCAGATAGTTATATGAGTGAAACAAAACAGCTTATGAATTTGCAGTAAGAAGATTGATCCTCATTCCCTATGTACGAGAGTAAAGTGGAAGTAAACATAAACGGTCGAAACTGGTTACCCCAAGATTGGTTGATTAGTCATCATGACTTGAAGCGGGTGCAAAAGATCAACTGTATGGAGTTTCGACTATATATATGTATTACCATATCGGGGATCAATCAAAAATGAGTGGACGGTTAGGAACACCAAGGTACACAAAGGATTAGTGATGGAGATAATGTAAGGTATCCAAAGGGATATTTCTGCATAAAAGGAATCATAATGAGGGCTTTAAGTTGGTAGAAATGATCAAGCAGTACTTCCTCACGATTCCGATCCAGAGTACGCTTCTATCCACTGATTAAAGAAATGACTGTCGAGAACGAAGTAATCCTTTATTTTTTAGAAACCCCTTCCCTCTTCTGAGTAAGAAAGAAGAACAGGAACGAAAGAAATGGAATGCAATAGGAAAACTGAATAATAAATAAGAGATCTTTGTTTATTCTTTCTTTCCTCAACCCTATCCATATTTATACAGATAGAATTCTTATCATGATTCATCAACTATAACTCATGAACTAGTGTCTAATTTTTTTTTTTTTTCGTACGAAAGATATGGGTCGAAATATCTATTGAAACAACGAGTATTTTATGGAAGGATTAAGTTATTACTGAACAAAGAGAATTGTAATTCTAATTATATTAGAAAGGATGAGATCAATTCAGAAGCGCTTTTTGTTTTTATTATGGCGGACAGAATTCCATTGGTCTAATTCAGGACTCTTCGATGCATCTTTACTCTATCTACAAGTATGCCAGGGTAATAATGAACCAGTCTTTAGATTTATTTATGGCCATTGAGGAGCCGTATGAAGCTGAGGTCTCATGTGCGGTTCTGGAATAGCGATGGGAATAGTGATGTTATCATCGACTATGATTATCTAACAGTTCAAGTACAGTTGATATAGTTGAGGCACAGTCAAAATATGGTTTTTGGGGGTGGAATCTGTGGCGTCAACCTATAGGTTTTATAGTTTTTCTAATTTCTTCCCTAGCGGAATGTGAGAGATTACCCTTTGATTTACCAGAAGCAGAGGAGGAATTAGTAGCAGGTTATCAAACCGAATATTCAGGTATCAAATCTGGTTTATTTTACGTTGCTTCTTACCTAAATCTACTAGTTTCTTCATTATTTGTAACAGTTCTTTACTTGGGCGGGTGGAATCTCTCTATTCCGTACATATTCATTCCTGAACCTTTCAGAATAAATAAAACGGGTGGAGTCTTTGGAATGACAATTGATATCTTTATTACATTAGCTAAAGCTTATTTGTTCCTGTTCATTCTTATCACAACAAGATGGACTTTACCTAGGATGAGAATGGACCAACTATTAAATCTTGGGTGGAAATTTCTTTTACCTATTTCTCTAGGCAATCTATTATTAACAACTTCTTCCCAACTCGTTTCGCTGTAACAGAATATTCTAGATTCATAACCTATCTAGAACAAGAGAAAGAAATATCAAATTATTCATGGATATCCACGATATGTTTCCTATGGTGACTGGGTTCATGAATTATAGTCAACAAACAATACGAGCTGCAAGGTACATTGGTCAAAGTTTCATGATTACCTTATCCCACGTGAATCGTTTACCTGTGACTATTCAATATCCTTATGAAAAATCGATCACATCGGAGCGTTTTCGTGGTCGAATTCACTTTGAATTTGATAAATGCATTGCTTGTGAAGTATGTGTTCGGGTATGTCCTATAGATCTACCCGTTGTTCATTGGAGATTGGAAACAGATATTAGAAAGAAACGATTGCTTAATTATAGTATTGATTTTGGAATCTGTATATTTTGTGGTAACTGCGTCGAGTATTGTCCAACAAACTGTTTATCAATGACTGAAGAATATGAACTTTCTACTTATGATCGTCACGAATTGAATTATAATCAAATTGCTTTGGGTCGATTACCAATGTCAGTAATTGGAGATTACACAATTCGAACAATTATGAATTAAAATAAAAATAGCCACGGGTAAACCTATTGATTCAAGAACGATTACCAATTACTAAGATTCATTTTTGATCTAAAGGAAAGGAGTGACGCTTCTTTCATTTTGCTAGGTCAGTAACTACAAATCATAACTATTGGTTGGTGAGAATTACGGCTTGATTTGGATTTAGAATGGATTCATATATCCGTGATGATTTCAAAATATACAATTCCGAACTACTCTTTCGGATAGAGTAGCGGGATTGATCCAATAACTGTATCTATATCAATCCATACCACATTAGGATTCAATTAGGAACTATCATATAGAAGAAAAAAAAAAAAGGTAACCTATTTTTTCTTGGATCGGTCAGTAAGTTTATGAAATATTTCAACTTATTTATCTCTTATTTTACACATAATGGATTTACCTGGACCAATACATGATATTCTTTTAGTATTTCTGGGATCAGGTCTTATATTAGGAGGTCTGGGGGTGGTATTACTTACCAATCCAATTTATTCTGCCTTTTCGTTGGGATTGGTTCTTGTTTGTATATCCTTATTCCATATTCCATCTAACTCCTATTTTGTAGCTGCTGCACAGCTCCTTATTTACGTGGGAGCTGTAAATGTTTTAATCGTATTTGCTGTGATGTTCATGAATGGTTCAGAATATTACAACGATTTCTATCTTTGGACCGTTGGGGATGGGGTCACTTCACTGGTTTGTACAAGTATTCTTTTTTTACTAATTACTACTATCTCGGATACGTCGTGGTACGGGATTATTTGGACTACAAGATCAAACCAGATTATAGAGCAGGACCTAACAAGTAACGTTCAACAAATTGGGATTCATTTATCAACAGATTTTTACCTTCCATTTGAACTCGTTTCTATAATTCTTTTAGTTGCTTTGATAGGTGCAATTGCTATGGCCCGTCAGTAATAAGTAATAAATAGTTAGAATTCTAAATCCAAAATAAATAAAGTCTTGTTTTGTTCTATGTTATTGTTATCACATCCATTTTTCTTCAGTTCTATTTTCATATTGTTCATATATTAAATTGAAAGGGGTTTAGTTCGATCCATTACTAATACCTTACTTTGTTTTGTACTTGTTATATTCTAGTCAATCAAATTGGCTAAATTGTTGTTCATATTGAAATGAATCAAGATTGATGAGGAGTTGGTCAATGATGACCGAACATGTACTTATTTTGAGTGCCTATTTATTTTCTATCGGTATTTATGGATTGATCACAAGCCGAAACATGGTTAGAGCACTTATGTGTCTTGAGCTTATACTGAATGCGGTTAATATAAATCTCGTAACATTTTCTGATTTGTTTGATAGTCGTCAATTAAAAGGAGATATTTTCTCCATTTTTGTTATAGCTATTGCAGCCGCTGAAGCAGCTATTGGGCCGGCTATTGTTTCATCGATCCATCGTAACCGAAAATCAACTCGTATCAATCAATCGAATTTGTTGAATAAATAGTCGTAATGATCTAAATAAAGACAGATGTATATCTATAATATATTCACCAATTTTAGAATTAGCATGTATGACTCGTATGGCCATGTTTGCTGAAACGTAAGAAATCAAAGTATCTTGGCCCTCTCTCATGAACAGATCCAGAAGTAGATTGATTTAAAAAAAAAAAAAATTTTGGTAAACCACTGATTCGTCTGGCGTCTACAATATCAAATTCAATTACTACTAATTTATAACCAGATCGAAAATGGATAAAGTTCAAAAAATTTATAGATCCAATGTCACATTCAGTAAAGATTTATGATACATGTATAGGGTGTACTCAATGTGTAAGAGCCTGCCCCACAGATGTATTGGAAATGATACCTTGGGACGGATGTAAAGCTAAACAAATTGCTTCTGCTCCAAGAACAGAGGACTGTGTAGGTTGTAAGAGATGTGAATCCGCTTGTCCAACGGATTTCTTGAGTGTTCGGGTTTACTTATGGCATGAGACAACTCGCAGCATGGGTCTAGCTTATTGATACGTTCCAGAAAAATCCACTTGAATCCATTTGATTCCTCTTTACCGACAAAAACCCGTACTCGAGAAATTATTCCGAGCGCGGGTTTTTCTGGTCAAAGTCTATCTTGTCTTTACCACGAGTTATTTTCCTTGGTTAACAATAATTGTTGTTTTGCCGATATCTGCGGGTTCCTCAATTTTCTTTCTTCCTCATAGAGGAAATAAAAATAAGGTGGTTCGGTGGTATACTATTTGTATATGCTTATTAGAACTCCTTCTAATGACCTATGCATTCTGTTATCATTTCCAATTGGACGATCCATTAATCCAACTGGAGGAGGCTTATAAATGGATAAATATTTTTGATTTTCACTGGAGACTAGGAATTGATGGACTTTCCATAGGACCCATTTTACTGACGGGATTCATCACTACTTTAGCTACTTTAGCGGCTCGGCCAGTTACTAGAGATTCGCGATTGTTCCATTTCTTGATGTTAGCAATGTACAGTGGTCAAATAGGATCATTTTCTTCTCGAGACCTTTTACTTTTTTTCCTCATGTGGGAGTTAGAATTAATTCCTGTTTATCTACTTCTATCCATATGGGGAGGGAAGAAACGTCTGTACTCAGCTACAAAGTTTATTTTGTACACAGCAGGGGGTTCTATTTTTCTCTTAATGGGAGTTCCGGGTATGGGTTTATATGGCTCCAATGAACCAACATTAAGTTTTGAAACATTAGCTAATCAATCCTATCCTTTGGGGTTGGAAATAATATTCTATTTTGGCTTCCTTATTGCTTATGCTGTCAAATCGCCGATTATACCCCTGCATACATGGTTACCAGATACCCACGGAGAAGCGCATTACAGTACATGTATGCTTCTAGCGGGAATCTTATTAAAAATGGGAGCATATGGATTGATTCGGATCAATATGGAATTATTACCCCATGCTCATTCTATATTTTCTCCCTGGTTGATGATAGTAGGAGCCATTCAAATAATCTATGCAGCTTCAACTTCTTTCGGTCAACGCAATTTAAAAAAGAGAATAGCCTATTCCTCCGTATCTCATATGGGTTTCACACTTATAGGAATCGGTTCCATAACCGATACGGGAATCAATGGAGCCGTTTTACAAATAATCTCTCATGGATTTATTGGTGCTGCCCTTTTTTTCTTGGCGGGAACGAGTTACGATAGAATATGTCTTGTTTATCTCGACGAAATGGGAGGAATAGCTATCCCAATGCCAAAAATATTTACCACGTTCAGTAGCTTCTCAATGGCTTCTCTTGCATTGCCAGGAATGAGTGGTTTTGTTGCAGAATTGGTAGTATTTTTTGGAATAATTACCAGTCCGGAATATCTTTTAATACCAAAAATACTAATTACTTTTGTAATGGCAATTGGAATGATATTAACTCCTATTTATTCATTATCTATGGTACGCCGTATGTTCTATGGATACAAGCTATTCAACGTTCCAAACTCTTATTTTGTGGATTCTGGACCACGAGAACTATTTGTTTCGGTCTGTATCCTTCTACCCGTAATAGGTATTGGTATTTATCCTGATTTCGTTCTCTCGCTATCAATTGACAGGATAGAAGCTATTCTATCTAATTATTTTCATAAATAGTTTTCATCAATAAGACAAGACATAAAGTCAAAGAATCCTGTGATTTTAAAAATCGTTCACTGTACAATGCAATGAAAGAAAAAAGAATGAAGTGAATTGGAATCAGATATATCTGGAGTTTTTGAGAACCATTTGAATCAAGTAGTGATTCAAATGGTTCTCAAAAACTTGCACAAACTTTCTTTATATACGGGACGATGTTCCTATGTATTCTTCAGGCCTTTTCTTCAATTAGATGTTAATGTGAATGAACCATAACTATGTAGTCCTATTCCTAATAGATTGACTCCAAAATAGCATATCCAAATTATAATAAATCCGATCGAAGCCACAATTGCCGAATCCACACCCTGAAAGTTCTGATTTGTTCTACTATGTAGATAAATCGCGAATAGGGTCCAAGTAATAAATGCCCAAGTTTCCTTGGGGTCCCAATTCCAATAAGACCCCCATGCTTCATTAGCCCATACTGCTCCCGAAAGAATACCTATGGTTGAAAAAGTAAACCCTAGACTAATAACACGATAACTACAATGATCTAATTGCTGAGTCAATTGATACCTGTGATAATTCATAAACAAAAGAAAAGAAGTTTTTTGTAAAACACTTCTTTTTTCATTCACAAAGGAAAATGACCCAATTAATAAATGATTGCTTTTACCAGGAATACCTCGATTTTTTCGAAATGTAATGACTAAAAGAGCTACTGATAATAACGATCCACATAAAAGAGCTGCATAGCTCAATAACATCATACTTACGTGCATCATTAACCACTGGGATTGTAGAGCAGGTACTAATATTGCAGATTGATGCATTTCAGTTGAAAGACCCGAAGTGGCAAATCCTTGAGTAAAAATGGCACTTGGCGCGGTTATTGCGCTTAAAAAATTTTTCTGGTTCCCTATTTTAGGAACCCTATGAATAATGGCGAAACCCCACGAAAGGAACATTAAAGATTCATATAAATCACTTAACGGGAAATGTCTCGAATAAATCCAACGAGTAACTAATAATCCTGTTATACAGAAAAAAGTAGCCATCATGCCCTTTTCTGACGAATCAAATAGTCCTACAGTTTCATGGACTAATAAGGTCATTAAATGAATCGTAATCACAATTGAAATGATAGAAAAAGAGATGTGAGTTAATATATGTTCTAAAGTCGCAAATATCATAAAAAAAAATTGTTTTTTTTTTTAAGGAGGGTATCCCAAATTACGAAATAGAAATCCGTAATTGAATTCATTATAGGATCTATTGTTGTGCCTTTTTTAGAGGATGCCGCCACTCGGACTCGAACCGAGATGCTCTAGCACTGCTTCCTAAGAGCAGCGTGTCTACCAATTTCACCATGGCGGCTTGATTGAAATAATCATATCCTATATGATGTTCAATCGTCGAGATTGAAGGATTTAATGCAATCTATTTTAGGAAACGTTTGAATCCATGAATAAAGACCCATTCAAATAAATATTTAAACGTTCCATAATCCTTAGTTTCGTGGTAGAGTGTCATTTTTAACAGCGGGCTTTCCCGTATTCTAAGTTCTTCTGGAACAGTTGGAACTAGACGGTTATGCCCTCAGTCGAGGTATAGAACCAAGAATTTTTTTTTTTTTTTCTCATTTTGATTCATTTCTCATTTATTTGATTTCGTAGATCCGAAATCAAAAAGATTCATTTTCAATAAACAAAAGAAAACAATATTTTTTATGTATCACAACCTCATTACTACATCCAAGGAATTTCTATAAATATTTTGATAGTTTGATATCAAAACTGTATTAATGATTGGGATCCTCATTGTCTACATAACATAATTCGTGTGAGGATTTACCAAACCAATTAGGTATTGGGCCAGGCATATCAATCATTTAACAAAAGAGTTTTGATCTTTATCAGAATTCTATACTTTACTTAGAAACCTTAGAAAATCTAATTTTAACTTATAAGATCTCTTTAAATAGATAAAATCTATTTAGATATTAGATCTAGATATATCGATTGATCGATCCTCCAGCCCAAACATAGGATAGGATCTATTTTGGTTGGATTAGGTAAGATTGACTCATTCTTTGTACATAAATATGGATCTCCAGGAGATCTGACAGTTTTATTAGTTTGTTTTTTTGTTGATCCATTCGACACAAGAGGGAGTCTATGTAGATATGTAGTGATTCAGAGAGCTACAAAGCAGGGTTTTCATTTAATCAATTAGTTTCAATGATCCATTGATTTTTACTATAGATCTTATCTCTGCGCTGCTATGGAACAAAAAAAAAAAAACGGGGTTCGAACCTCGTTCATACTTGTTTCAGATCTTCCAAAAATCTTAATGATGTATAACTATTGGAGATACATAATCCAATAAACCCCTTCCTAAAAAAAAAAAAGAAATAAGAGTTTTGTTATTGTGAGTGAAAAGCGAATCGATGGGGAAAGTTACAATCCCCATCTCGCAAATTATAAAAATCTACTATAACTATAAAACTATAATGAAAAGTGAAACCTTGTATTTTGTGTCTAACTACTTCTTTCTTTTTTTTTTTCAAACAAAAAAGAAATTCTTTTTAGAACCTAGTATACAGAATAATTCTTATTCTACATCCCACAACAGCTAGTTCTATTTCATATTGATAAGTTCAAAACTTTAGTTAATGTGAATTCTTCATCTTATAAATCATCCAATTCATCGAGTCATGTCGATTCAGATCATTCTAAGGATTTATTTTTGTCGCACAAAAAAACTTTTTGAATGCCCAGTAGAAATCGATTTAGCTAAAGATAAGGCTTTTGCCGCGGCCTGACATCCCTTTCCTTTCCAAATATTTTTACGAATACGCTTTTTTGAAAGAGAAGTACGTTTCTTTGGAACTGCCATTTCAAAAAAAAAAAAAGGATCACTCATTTTTATAGTTGGATGTGAAAGACATTTATTGTTCAAAATGGATCGTTCTTTCTATTCATTATCTATATTTATTCCATAGTTAATACTTACTTCATAATATATAAAAATATAGATACGTAAGCATCGCATATGGTATCACTAGGTATAAAAAAAAAGAAAATATAAGGAAAAAGAAAGAACGATGTGATTTTCAAAGGAGTTTTTTTTTTTTAACATCTCTATTACATACAATATTACATACAATGTCCGAAGAAAAATTTGTACTGATTGGTAGCTTCATATCTTCATTCAATCTATGTATGTCTATGAGCGGGATCTACTACCGTGGAAATTGAATCGGTTGCTATCGATAAGAATCAAAAAGATTTCAATTCATATCTCAGTCTCTTTATATATTCTATTGTTTGTCATCTTACCTTTAATAAATCGAAAAGCTTAAGAACCCTTACCTAGTTTAATAAAACAATAATGAATGTCACTTTTTCTATTAATTGATCAAGCTCCGAGATAGAGTCCCCATAATTTAAATGAATAGTTTAAATGAAAATGAAGTAGTTAATCCGTTAAACAATACATTACTTGATAAGGGAAATTTTAGTAATTTCTTATTTTAGTTCTATGCGAAGTGACAAGTATTAGAGGATTTTCCATAAGGATGAGTTTGTTTTATTGGACTAGAAGCCAATCAATCAGTTCCACAATGAATTAGTTAATGACTCCGAATAAACGAAATAAAAAAAAAAAAAACTAGGTCTTATTTTATGGGGTCGAGTTAATGACGGATCCTATGATACATATCAGAATTGAGTACTTGATTTTTGGTATCATTCTTTTTCCTTACTATATTGATATACATATGGATAGAAATCACCGTAATATCTGAGTGGAATGCTTTAAAATCTTATATTTTTTATCTTAATAAATATCTTCGTTAACGTTAATAACTAGGTAGTCACTTGTAACTAGTAACTGGGTCATTTGAAGAAATGGAACTTCTTGATTTGAATTTTTTGTTTTTTTTTTTTCAATATTTTGGAAAGAATCAGAATAATTAAGAATTCAAAATCATATTTGATTTTATATCTTTATTTTATTTATTTGATTATTGCTCCTTCCAAAAGAGATAAGGTCTGGTGAATCGGAAACAATTAATAAGAATAAAAAAAGAAAATTTGATTTTCTTATGGAACATACATATCCATATGCATGGATCATACCTTTTGCTCCACTTCCAGTTACTATGTCAATAGGATTGGGACTTCTGTTTGTTCCGACCGCAACAAAAAATCTTCGTCGTATGTGGACTTTTCCTAGTGTTTCATTACTAAGTATAGTTATGGTTTTTTCATCCGATTTGTCTATTCAACAGATAAATGGCAGTTCTATCTATCAACATCTATGGTCTTGGACCATCAATAATGATTTTTCTTTAGAGTTCGGCCACTTGATCGACCCACTTACTTCTATTATGTCAATACTAATCACTACTGTTGGAATCATGGTTCTTATTTATAGTGACAATTATATGGCTCATGATCAAGGATATTTGAGATTTTTTGCTTATATGAGTTTTTCCAATACTTCCATGTTGGGATTAGTTACTAGTTCCAATTTGATACAAATTTATATTTTTTGGGAACTAGTGGGAATGTGCTCGTATTTATTAATAGGTTTTTGGTTCACACGACCCACTGCAGCAAATGCTTGTCAAAAAGCGTTTGTAACTAATCGTGTAGGGGATTTGGGGTTATTATTAGGAATCTTAGGTTTTTATTGGATAACAGGGAGTTTCGAATTTCGGGATTTGTTCGAAATCTTCAATAACTTGATCCATAATAATAATAATGGGGTCAATTCTTTATTTGCTACTCTGTGTGCTTCCCTATTATTCGTCGGTGCAGTTGCTAAATCCGCACAATTTCCCCTTCATGTATGGTTACCTGATGCCATGGAAGGGCCTACTCCTATTTCGGCTCTTATACATGCTGCTACTATGGTAGCAGCGGGAATTTTTCTTGTCGCTCGGCTTCTTCCGCTTTTTACAGTCATACCTTACATAATGAATCTCATTTCTTTGATAGGTGCAATTACGGTACTATTAGGGGCTACTTTAGCCCTTGCTCAAAGAGACATTAAGAAAAGTTTAGCCTATTCTACAATGTCTCAATTGGGTTATATTATGTTAGCCCCAGGGATAGGCTCTTATCGAGCTGCTTTATTCCATTTGATCACTCATGCCTATTCGAAAGCATTATTGTTTTTAGGATCCGGATCAATTATTCATTCAATGGAACCCATTGTTGGATATTCGCCAGATAAAAGTCAGAACATGGTTCTTATGGGTGGTTTAAAAAAATATGTGCCAATTACAAAAACGACTTTTTTATTAGGTACACTTTCTCTTTGTGGAATTCCACCTCTTGCTTGTTTTTGGTCTAAAGATGAAATTCTTAATGATAGTTGGTTGTATTCACCAATTTTCGCGATAATAGCTTGTTTCACAGCAGGGTTAACTGCATTTTATATGTTTCGGATGTATTTACTTACTTTTGATGGTCATTTACGCGCCCTTTTTCAAAATTACAGTGTTACTAAAAATAGCTCGTTCTATTTAATATCTATATGGGGGAAAGAAGGAACCAAACTAGTTAACAGAAATTTGTTTTTATCAACAATGAATAATAATGAAAAGGTTTTCTTTTTTTCGAAAACGAAGATATACAAAACGGATGGCAATGTAAGAAATCTGATACGATCCTTTAGGATTTCTTTTGAAAAGAAAGACACTTCAACGTATCCCCATGAATCGGACAATACTATGCTATTGTCTCTACTTGTATTGGTCCTATTTACTTTGTTTGTTGGATCCATAGGAATTCCTTTCGATCAAGAAGTAATGGATTTTGATATATTATCGAAATGGTTAACTCCGTCAATAAATCTTTTACATCCAAATTCGAACTATTCTGTCGATTGGTATGAATTTGTGACAAATGCAACTTATTCAGTCAGTATAGCCTGTTTTGGAATATTCATAGCGTTTCTTTTATATGGTTCTGTTTATTCATCTTTTCAGAATTTGTACTTAATCAATTCATTTTTAAAAAAAATAGGTTCTAAGAGAATCTTCTTGGACCGAATAATAAATGTGATATACAATTGGTCATATAATCGTGGTTACATAGATGTTTTTTATGCAACATGCATAATTAAAGTTATAAGAGGATTAGCTGAAGTAACTCATTTTTTAGATAGACGAGTAATTGACGGAATTACCAATGGTGTTGGTGTTGCAAGTTTCTTTGTAGGAGAAGGGGTCAAATATGTGGGGGGAGGGCGAATCTCTTCCTATCTCTTCGTATATTTATATTATGTATCAACCTTTTTATTAATTTACTATTTCTATTCTATTTTTTGAATTGATAAGAAGCGAATAGATCTTAATAAATTACCACACGTTTGGATTTTCTTGAACGAATCCCACGATCCTCTGTTGATTCTTCCTCATTTTCCCCCTCCCGTTCTTCCGAAGAAGAGGTCAATTTGTATGACCATCGAGGAATCTTTTTACCGATTTCTTCTATTTCTTCTATTCCAATAGATTTCTTTTGAATTGTTTGATCAGTTGTAATTGCATCGAATAGAAATTTCAAACATTTCGTTTGATTTTCTGAATCAAATCTTCTTTGTTCGGATACTAAAGCAAGTCCTGTCAAATTCAGACTAAAACCAGTTGCGGATTTCCTAACTGATTCACTGATGGAGGGCAAGAAATGACCAATGTCTGGCGATAATGATTCTCCATTAACTGGATCCATTTTATGTTCAAATTTTGGGTAATCAGCAGGAAGCACATCATGAATCTTATTTATCCAAACCATTCCTATGGAATCCTCTGTCGAAGTGATTGAGTCATCTATCATTGAGTGTGAATACACTTTTTTGATTGTTCCACGATATGGTCCGTTGAAAAAAGGATCATACATTCTAGGCAAGCATTCTTGTTTATTTTTATCATTGTACAACCTGGTCCTTTTTTCAAGCACATCCATAGTAAGAGATCCCCTGTTTAGAGCTTTTATTCGATTTATGAACTCATTGCTCAAGCTGTATCTTTTTTGTTCATTGGTATAAACCCAATGATTATACAGATCTTCCGGGGATACTTTTTCTGTCGTACACAAAGACATTTTTCTTTGCATCATTTCCAAAAAAATCGACAAACTGGGTGGATATGTAAAAGATATTATTTGTTTTCCATCAACTGAACATGCGTGAAAAAAATACTGTGACATTTCATTTCTTACAGCATTTTGAAGGAGATTTTTTTTTATATGTTCCACTGGA